CAGAAGTCGTCATATAAACCAATTCGAACTAAAAAAAGAGTCCCTTATTCGTGGGAGTCTAAAGATCAAAAAGAATAAGGGCTAGCAGTATGGCAGAGAGTTGGAATTCATTCGAATGATAAGATCTCAAACAATAAGGAACGAGGAAGATCAATGCCTTTGAATTGTTCGAGGGAATATCTGCCGTTTAACAGTATCGGGTATTCTGATATGTGATAGCTCTTTAACATTGGTTTAAACGCTCTCTAGGAGAGCAATATCCTTTAATTGTTCGGAGAGAAAGACGTTGTTTAGCAGGTTTAAGGTAGTTCGATACTCGATCGTTTCTTACCTTAGGGTTAAACCTTCTTATTTTCATTGAACCGGATAAAGGAGATCCTTGATCGACCCTAGCAAACCCCAATTAACGATATGCTTGACTCAAGTAAGGGATCCTGGGGCGTAAGCCCGGTGAGTTTAAGCTGTCTAAATGGAAGCGATAAAAGACCGGAAATGCAACCTGAGGGGTACTTTGTGGAGATTGAGCCTCAAAAGTATTGCTTCAAAAATAGGTCCGAAAAAGCCACGTTTGGATGCTATGCTAATCAGGGTAATCCCTAGCGAAGGGTCCTAAACTGGCGCTAGAGCCCACGCTTTTGGCCTGTGTAGTTTGGTTCGCAGCTCTAGCCTAATTGCCGAGGATAAGTCGGCAGAGATTTCAACGTGGGATCGGTAGTGAAGCCAGTAATTGTCATCGAATGCGCAACCCCAGAGCCAATCCATAGAGCACTTCGGAATTCTCTGATGTATCATCACTAAGCACGTTCCCCGTTCACCAATATTGACCGTCTCAGCGGAAAGGGTAGAGTTCCCCAACGTAACGGCGGCAGAGGTGCCTCCCGGTCAAAGCATAGTTCTTATCCCTTCTGGTAGCCAATCAGAATGAAAGCAGAGCTATCGGTGACATCAGCCTTGGAAACTGGTAACGATGAAGGAGAGGCTAGCTAGAATCGCTTGCATGGGGCAATTCCAATTAACAAAGCTAATACAAAGTAGAAAGAGAGAGGTCGCAGAAAAATTACGAGAGAGAGTACAGCGCAAAGGAAGAATGCGACAGCAGGGCAATACCTCACCAAAAAACAAGCTAGCCATACCTTTCAAGCTAGCATAGCTAGCGAGACTAAATGCTTTCGAAATTGCCTCAAATAGCCAAGGTCGGTATAGAGCTTGCCAGCAAGCAAGCGAACAAAAAAGCCGGAAGGAATCAACCGATACTGATTCTGATAGGGCAAAGGACAGAGGAAAAGCAAAGAAAGCGAAAGATTGGAAAAGACTTTCAAGCTAGATGTCCAGTAACAGATGCTGACAGCAAGCATTCCATCGATCAAACACCCATGCTTGGGAAGTCTATCCTTTCTTTCTCTTACCTAGAAATGGAAAAAGACTTCAAACAAGTAGCTCGTGGAACATCCCCCCTTTTTCTCAATCAACCATCTCGGACTACGTCATGATCGGGCAGCCACGCAATGTATTTCACTCCGGTTCAGCGCAACATGTACACAGGCGCAAAAGCCCAGACCTATAAAAGACATAGTCTATACTATATATACGACTTCTGTAGGTGCTTAAAGCCCTTAAAAAGGTTTAATGGCCATGACCGGCTAAAGATCACTGCCATCTCACGAATTGGATTCGAACCAATCAATCTCCGATACCTTTAGTAGATCGTGAGTGGGTCTGTCGTCCTCTTCATTATAGTCCTTCTAGAATCAATAGCATTTCGTCGGAATACATCCTGTCTTTTCACCTTAGTAGTCCTATGCATAGTCAGTACTATAGCCCCAATCATGGCTACTAATAAAATAAGACTAGAAACCAAAAACCAGACAAAATAGTAAGTATAAAGTAAATTGCCCAATGTTTCCAAATTAGTCCAACTTCGTACCTTTCCGGCATAAACCGTATATCTCAGAGAGGTCGTATTTCTTTGGGTTGGTAGTAATGGAATGGTTTCATTATCTAAAATGAAGAACATTTCCCACCAAAAGATCAGTCCAATAATACCACTCACTGGTAAATAGCGCAATACTTCTTCGTGAATCTCCGCTATTTGAATATGGAACATCATAACAACGAATAGGAATGAAACGGCTATAGCTCCTATATAAACTACTGGGAAGATCATGGCGGAAAAATCGAGACCTAACAAAAGAAGTAAACCTGAAGTGTTGCGAAAGACTGGGATGGGAAACAAAACGGAATGTACCGGATTTTTAGCACGTACAACCATCAAACCAGAGACCAAAGCCGGGCTCGACAAAACAGAAAGTATCATGGTACGTCGTCCTTCACTGAAATGGAACTTTCATGCTGGTTTGGAGTAAGAACTAGCATGAAAGTCGATCTATTACGTACGACCAGCGCGGTTGTTCATATTTCATTTCCTTCTTCCAAACCAAGCCCTTCTTGGAGAGCATTCACTGAGTTACTTACGATCTCTCGACGCCGAGAATTTCTTATGTGCCCGGGTTCGGCTAGCTTCTTCCCCACCTTTTAGCGTTCTGGGCAATAAAGAAACCCAAAATCAAAAAGAAAGAAGAGAAATTGGGCCATGTTTCCCGAGGGAGGCCGCCTTCTCTCAGGGCAGCAGTCGACTAGAAGTAGAAGACTGCTCTATGAGGGCTTCCCTCTTTCCTGGGCTCTGCTCGCCCGTCTACGCCCCGACCCAGAAAGTCATAATTGAGAAAATGTTTCCTTACTTGTTCTTCTAAGTGAATTGGCATTACCTTGCCTGCATTAAGATTTAAAACTTGTCGTCAAAAAAAAGGCAATCAACCAGAATAAAGAAAAAAAAAAAAATGAAACCGGTTCAATATTTTATCTAGATGGATCCCTGTCCTTATCTCTATCCGGATAGATATGCCCCTATGAGCGACTACGCCGATCTTTATGTGTTTTGGCCACGCCCCTTTCCGCTCCGAAGAGGAAGGTTTGGATCTTTCAATCTTATGTCGTGAGGGATGTGATCTATGTTAGGTCCATAAGATACCACAGCTTTTAGTGTTCTATGATTGACCTCCGAATAATGAGTAGGTAGTTCTATCCTTTTGATTCTTCTCTGCATTCTCTTCTTCGATAAGGTCACGGAGTGATAAAAATTCCTCTTCATTCTGTTGTGCTCAGCGTCGGATCCAAACTTCTTTGTTCTTTTTAAGTCTTCTTTTTGCATAGAAGAATGTAACTTTTGCAAAAACCGGTCTTTTAGTAGTAGGCGGCATTCCTTCTTAGTTTTGAGTCGGCGGAACCATTCTGTTTTGCTTCTTCTCCACAGTCTTACTCGGCGGAGCCATTTTTTTTTGCTTCTTCTTTTTTTATTTTTTCTTCTCTGCATTCTTACCCAGCGACCCCAGAATTTGCCTATGATTTTTTCAACTGATATTTTGATATAGAAGAATCTCCTTATTTCTTCACCGCGGGTTCTCGCGTAATTTTCTTGAAAAGATATTATATCACCGTGGGAAACTTGAAAATGACTAATGTTGACTATTCCATTATTCACACACACTTTTCGATGACTTATCGGCTGCCTTGCTTGAGGAATAGTTTCACAAAAATGGAGACGAACCAGAATAACGTCCAATCTTGTTTCTGGGTTGAGTAGAAAAGGGATATATGAAGTGAGTTTTGTTCTTCTATGCATCTTTGTGATGGGTAAATTACCATGAAAAAGGGACAACTTTCGTGTAGTTTGTAATTGTATGTAACTGTTACGATTTTTTCTCGGATAAATCTTTTTCTTAATAGATCTTTTCTTCATTCTCAATTTTCCGAGAATGCGGCGTTGCACTATTGTAAGTTCTTTATTCCGAACATTTCCCGAAAGTAGACGACAAGTTTTAAATTTTAATGCAGGCATTATGTATTGTTGAATCAGTCAGTCTTTTTCGCCACATCGGGGCTATGGGACTCGAACCCAACTCTTTCCGCGACCCCTCCACGAATAACGAGAAAACAAAACATTTCTCTTTTCTACGAGAATTTATGTTTCGCTGCTTTTCTACTTGGCTGTACGACATGAGTTTCAGTATACCAAAGGGTCAAACCCCGCTGAAGCACTGGAAAAATGTTGACCATGATTTCGAGCGCTTTTCAAAAACCATTTGCTCGCAATGCCTTGAGTGGACAGGTCCAACAGTACGCCCACTAGATCCTTCATAGAGAACTGTGAAGAGAGTCTAGAAATCAATGAACGAAGAACAGCTAATGAAGAACCGGTCAAAATGATATCATCCACATAGAGCAGAAGAATCACTATCTCAAAGGAGGATCGCCAGATAAACATCGAAGGATCAGCTCGACTACAGCTAAAACTCTGAAATAAAGCTCGTGGAGCCTGTCGTAAACCATAAATCGAACGATGTAACTTACAGACATGTTTGTTTAGAACGAGCAGGGTCAACAAAGCCTGGTGGTTGAACCATAAATACTTTTTCATTCAACTTACCATGTAAAAATAAAAAGGCATTTTTGACATCCAACAACGTTCATAGAGGGTTCATATGGCACTCAATACCAAGTCTTATTCTGCAGAAGAGCGGTATACTCATCTTTCATAGCCGAAACCCCCAACTGTTACCCTCAGGTAGAAGGAAGAGCTCTTTTACACTCCTATTAGTCTCAAAACCGAGCTATCTGCTAAAGGAAGAAGTTCACTGCGAACTCCAATTCAAGCTTAAACCAGCAGCATACACAGAAGCTCCCGCCGGGGAAGAAGGTCCCCATGAGCACTCAAAAAGGATTTTTCTTTACTAAAAGTAGACTTAACCCATCTATTCAAAATAGAATCAGGGTCATTACATAAGATATGCACAATATGCTTCACCACAGATGCTTTGTTCCATTCATGAACTCTCTTAATGCCAAAACCACCTTCCCTAGTAGGAGGTCCCAAGCAAGGCTCCAGTGTGCTTTCAATCTATCCCTTTCCACAGGAAAAAAAATCCGCTCAATGTCCTTGAAAGGGTAATATTAAGAGACTTTTACAGTAATTCTGAATAGAAAACAGGACTGATTTGATCAGCTGTACCATACCAGCATAAGAAAGGCTCTTGCTGGTCAAGGACTTCACTCTGGTAAGAATCCTTTATACTAAAGCTTTTGCACAAAGATTTTCTCTAAGTGTTCGAGTGAGGGTTGTTGACTCGGCTCGGAATTTGAAGCTTAAGAAGCATTCCTGTGACCTGACGGGCCATATGAAAGGTTTCTTTATCCTCCTTTACAAAGGCATAACAATTCAAAAAAGGTTTGCCTTTTTCCATTGACGGAAGATTCCTAGCTATTTTGCTTCCCCATTTGCTGAAAGCACTTCCTATAGCGAACCAGGCAAGGAAGATCACGAGTAGGCTGGTAACAATTTCATCAGCAGCAAAATAGGCATCTTAATCTTCAGTAGGAAATTCCTTCATCTCAGATGATGTGGGTAAGGTACACCAATTTCTTTCCATTTCCAGGTAAGATGAGCGGAGACGAGTTTATCAGCACACCCCCGTAGGTAGTCGGTTCCCTCGGAAAAAGTTGGGCAGAAACTTCATCCAGACCTTATTAATTCTACTGTGAACACTCTCTCAAGAAGAAGAAGAAAGCCTCGCTTGGGTCCTTGCATCTAAGGCAATTGTCATAAACTGCTAAATTAGGTTGAAGACGAGTGTCAAGCTAGCATGCATTACTAGTCAGAGGAAGTGCTTTACTTTTTCAATTTCCAGAAGGTCTTCCACTGCAACTATCCCTAGCCCGTGCTATCTCCATCACAGAAGAAATGATCAAACTTCTTTCTTTTTTATCACACCATCCTGAGTCTTGCAACTCAGCTCTTCGAACCTTAAGGGACTCTGCTTCTTCTCTAGCTGGCATTCCGGTCTGTTTCCGCGAGTGTTGTTGCTTTCAACCGGCCGATAGCCCCCCTGTGATCGTTGCGTAAGAGAATATAGTTGCTGGTAGATCTCCAAGTCCTTCTGCGCTTGGTAAAGAAAGCAGCTTAACCCCGGCCAGTTGAGCCCATTCTCTTAGGCGTAGGCTTCCCTTCTGGCCTAGTAGGAATTCTTCTTGCTACTCTATCAAGATGGTCAGTGCCACTGTCTTGCTTGATTCATGTAGGATGGGTTGGTTAAGGCGAAGCAGGTTATAAAGAATCCATTCAATTAGATGCCGGTTCATTGGCGTTGCCCCTTTCCACTCCTTTACCTCTTTAACTGGGACAGGCAGTTGAACTCAAAGCTGCTAGAACGAGAGCTCTTTTGTCTCCGATTCCTTTTAGTGGAGCGGATTTCATCTCCTTCAATCCAACACTCCAAGGGGCATCTCGCCTGTAGTCCTATCGACGGGGAAGATCCTTTGTGTATGGGTATCCCGCAACTCCCAGTCTCAGTTTTAGAAGACAATTCAAGACTAACATAAGACGATGAAGGGAAACTAACATCAGACTCCTTCGCTGCATCGGTGCTTACCAAAGAAGGGGATGTTTCTGCTTACTAGGATGTTTTATCCTAATCGTCTATAGAGTTTCGAGCTAGTGATCACTACAAAGTAGCCTCGGACTGGACTAGAGTACGTTCTTTTGCGCTTTCCGTCGATCGAAGTAGGGCAAGTCTCAGTCTTGTATTGGAGGTTGAGAATAGGTCCTTAACGACCGATAGATAGGATCTCGCTGGGCTGCGGATGCCTCCGTCTGTCTCAACCCAAGGCTATTTTCCATGCCTGCCGCTCTGATGGATGTAAAGTTTTGAAAGACTTTTTCATGGTAATTACTATTTGCTTACTTGGATACTTCAAGCCAAGATCAGGACGATGGGCGGGGGATAGGGGCATGCATGTGTCCAAGAGCGTATTTTCTCGTTGTTGTCTGTAACAGAACATTATTAACGAGAAAAATGGCTGGTTCTATTTTCATGCTTCATGTTCTCGCCTTCGAAATCGATGCTTAAGTCGATCCACTTGCATTGGTGGTCTCTCTCTTCCCTCATCGCATGCGCTTCGCTTCGACCAGGGTGCTTTTAAGCTGGCTTCTTTATTTGATTATCCGGTACCTTCCCTCGATCTGGTCTTCTGTAACAATCTGATCTTTCACTTTTTTATATTATGCTATTCTTTTGGGGAGCCTAGGTGGGGAAATAGCTATAGCCAAGTGGTGCAGAACAAAGAGGAGTGGAGCAGACTCATTGGCTACGGTTCCGGCCTAGAAATAGTCAAATTTTCATTGACCAAGCCTGAATGGGCTGCTCCATATCTTGGTTTCCGGGGAAAATGGGGTGACAAAGAGCAGCTTGCTTCATTGGATCATTGCTCGGCTCGATGGGTACTTCTAGTGGTTTGCCGGACGGAGAAGCTCTTGTTTTCTTATGTGTTTATAATTAAGTCGCATTTTTTTTTATTTGGAATTACATTCCATGCTAATCTAATAAAGTAAGTAGTTTCTTATATCCTAAAAGATAAGAGAAGAACTAGTCGAAAGAGGTGAGATCTAAGATCAGAAAGAGTTAACTTTAAGAAAGGCAAAAGAAAAGGCCTTTACCACGTGAATCAGACTAGGTTTATCTCAGATGCGGGATTACCAATTCTACCTTTAGAACTCAGAAATGGCTACTCGTACAGGAAGTCCTAAAAGAGAGGCACACTTTCTTTTCTAACAAACCTCTTTACGTTGCTCTCCCGCCTTAACTAAATAGGCTCGCTACGTCGCCCTTATGTCGTATGCTGCTTCTTCTGCTCTCCTCTATCTTCCATACCCGGCATAGCTTCATTTGATCTACAGCAGGTTTATCATCCTTCCGCACCTGAGACCGTACCTGTCTCTGAGAATAGCACCGGACTGAGCACGATAGCAAAAGGGTCTAAGGGATTAGATTACTTATTTTTGCCTTTCTCCTTTATATTTATATAGGATATTTAGTGAACCAATCTAGTCCAATCCCAACCGGTTCTAGATATTCTGGAGGTGGAGCTTGTTGAGGAGGGAGGAGCTTCCCAAGATGATGTGATGGGTGAGGCCAATTCACGTGGCTTAGCCTAGTCTCTGCAAAGCAGCAAACAAAGCCCACTCCGCCCAATATCAAGCAAAGGTCATGTCCAAGCCGAAAGACCTCTCTAAAGTAGGTCCGGGCCCAGAAAAGCAGCCCAATCGTTTGGCTCAGGATTTCTTTTCCAAGTTAGACTGCTGCTTTTTTACTTGCTTTTCTCGATCAAGCATTCCTGTGCTTAGCAAAGAGGTAGTGAAGTCTGTCGTGGTGGGCGGGCCTAAATTGTGCCTATCAAAGGCCTGTGACGCCTTTGTTGAATTAGCCGATGCTTCTGGCTATGCACTGGCAGTAATGCCCTTAGCCAAAGGCCTAGTTCCGGATTCGGACATGAATTCTAACTATACCTATTGTCAAAGCTCAAAGCAGAGAGTTATGTGCTGTGTTGCATTCAAGGGAAGTTCAAGTTGCATTATGTGAACTGTTTGCATTTTGTTACTTGTGAAACGTTGTGTTGAACCATGAACTTTTGTGAACCTTGTTTTTGCTTTTGTTCTTGGGAATCGCTAGTAATTAAGGATCCTTGTGTCTGTGGCAGATGTTGTTTTCAGACTTTCCGCCTTCTGATTCTGTTGTTGGAACCTTGAGAAAGGAAGTTTGGGAGACAGGGCGTGCATATGTGGAAAAGATGTACGTTGCTGCAAACCGTTTAGACCATTGTTATGGTATGTGGAGATTGAGGTATCCGTGGTATGCTTTGGCCTTTATAGCTTGGTACTTACCTAAAGTTGGTGAGATTATTCCTATTAGGGAGAAGGATATTTCTGAACTTGAGACTTTCTTAGGATGAAACGTCCCTCTTATTATGAAATTAAGTGGGTATTCCAATGGATGTCCTTTGTTTGGGTTGTATGGCTTGTCCACTAGGGCTTGGAGAGCCATGATTAATGAGCTAGCTGAGGAAGTTACTGAGGCCGACAAGAGAATGGGAATTAATCACCCAGTGATTGAATTGGATAGTGACGAAGAAGATTCAGAACCTGAACCAGTTCAAGCCAATGAGAGCACTGAGTTGGTTGACGTTAGTAGCAGTTCTGAGGGCACCTAAGGATACACCAGTTCAGCCTACTGTAGACCACATCATTCTTAGTGATAGTGAGGATGAGGTAGATAGCAGAGTTGACCCTATGAGGGAGGAGATGCTTGTTAGCACTCAGGCTAGTAGAGCTAAGCGAGTGGACGAAGCTGAGAGTTCGCTCAGACCGAGGAAGAGGGCTAAGACGTGTGTTCGGAGACTTGTATTCGACAGTGATTCAGGGATATCCACTGAGGAAGGCAAGGACGACCCGTCCCGATGGGGGTTCCTTCCACACCGCCTAGTGCCTTTGTTTGAAGGAGTAGTTGCTATTTAAATTGGAAATTCCTTCTTTTTGAGAGCCTGTGCTATTCCATTTGAATGGGAGGGAGTTTTATACGAGCCAAGAAAAAGGGTGCTTTCCTTTTCCATTGGAGCGAGTGGAAGTGCTAAGTTTAGGGTTGTGTAAGCCCGCCAGTGAGAAAGTTAGCTAGAGATTATGTATAGAGCCAGTTATTGAGATTACAAGCCAGTACCCTTCCAGACATTTTTAGTTCGAGTGCTTCGCCCATTTACATTTAGTCATTCTCTTTTCGTTGGGATCTTTCCTCCAGGCAGTCTTCAGTCTCTCCAGTTTAAGTTCTAGGGTATGCCCCTGTTCTTTTCATTTACTTGCCAGTATCAGCAGTTCCTTAGGAAAGAAGGTCAGCCTTCGGAGTTGCATTGGTAAGCCCTAAGGCAAGGACACCCCTTCTAAGTTCAGCAGTCCTTTTGTAAACGCATCCAATTTCAGTCCTTTCTTTAGCCTAGTGCAAGCTATCCAAAAGCATAGCTTTAGCTATTACAACCCTGTGTTAGTTGTAGTTTCTTCTCTTCGTTCTTTTTATGCTGCTCTGCCTTCTGATCTCAGATCTGGTTTTAAGAAAGAAAGATAGATCTGAGATAAGAGAAAAGGCACTATCAAAAGTAGGTGTAATAGGCGAAATAAGAGGCCACGTTAAAGAACTCTATTGAACTAGTGTTTCTTTCCTCTTTTCAGATACCCTTCAAGCCCTTAAGTAGGTTATACTTTTTTTGGTAGGACTGGCTATAGATTGATTTGGTAAGTCTGATGAGAATCTATATCTTTCTCTTTACCTGGAAGAGATTCCCCCCACAAAATTATGGTTCCGGCCACCCATCCATATTTTTTCCTGCCCTCTGGCACAGGAAGGGGCACACTGATACCTCCAGCCAAGAGGAGTGAGAGAGAGTCCATTATCTTGTAGCCCCGCTTACTAACTAAATAGTGATAGTTCCAGCCGTCAGGTTGGATGGAGAAAGATTAGCAATTGGGCTCTTTTATAGAATGTATATTGAGAAGGATTCGAACCCTTAACCTGTTGTTTTGAAACTGATCTATCTCAAGCCACCGGAGTCAAAGCTGCCGTTCTCTTCTGATCGTGGACCACCCTTAAGATTCATCCCACTACTGAAGTGAGATCACCACCGGAGAGAGGGAGAATTAAAGTGAGACTGCTAAAAGTCGGATCTTTCCTTTACTAAAGCATTTCATTGACCTACGGCACAGCACGGAAGGAAAGCGCCGATGCTAGCTCGCCTTGTCCACGGAACTTATCCTGTTGAGAATCCTATCTTGCTTGACTGCGCTGGGAAATCTTTCCTTAAAGCATTGATTTTACTTTGAGTATCCGCTTAAGTGAGAAAAGGTACTTGATTTAGCTTGAACCTTGAGCCGTAGAAGAGGACCTTTCAGAAGGACGCCCGCCTTCAACTCATCATATGGCTATGCTTATGCGCGAGAACTTGTGTACATACAATCATGAAAGAGCATTTCGAGATGGAAGCAAATAATTGCTTACAATGAAATCACAAACTCAGTAACCGGGGAAGCTCTCAAGGCAAGGTAGCCCAACTTCTTTCGCACCGCTTTCACAGCCCAAGAGAGAGCTCAGCGAGGCATATCATCTAAAGTAGGACTTTCATGCTAATTTTAATATGTAGTTGACAAGGCCTCTGTCTAAGCAGGAAAATCTGGAGTTTCCAACTATTAAAAGGAAAAGCCTTTCTTCTAGCGCTTGTTCGAAAGTCCCTCTTTTCATCTCTAGCAAGGAAAAGAAAAAGTAAGGTATATGTAGTCGCTTACTTTCAAGTAAGGAAAGATTAGGCTGAAAGAAGAAGTGAAAAAGGAATGAAATAATTAATGATTAATGCAGGATAGCAGAGCTAGAAGAGGGCAAAAGAAAGAGGAGAAGTAGGGGTGCAAGAGCTGGGCATAGAAAGGAATTCCTTTCCATGCAGGTTAGGGAAAAGGATGAGGAGAATAAAGAGTATAGCGCACAAAGAATTTTAATTGGAGCTTCAAACGAAGCTGCGAGCGAAGTTGTAGAAGCGAGCCAAAATAGGAGCCTTGAAGCGAAGCCTTATTCTCTTCCAAAACTAAGAATTCAAATTCAGAAAATAGTGTTTAGTAACCGAAAGCAGAATGCATTAATTCAGTCATTAAAATGATTCCTACGACTACATGCGATAGCTACCAGTCGGCTGCTCCCGAAATAGAAATTAAAGCGAATATGTATAACTCTTATTCCTATATAAATAGAGTCACGCATGACTGTGACCGCTCGTCATGAATCGCTAGCCCAACCTAGGAGCACAGGCCTCACGGTTTTTATTATCAAGGTAGGTCCCGAAGGAAGGAATAAGATTACTCCTACTTCGAAGAGCTGCAAGACGTGGTCTGGTCGAACAGATTACGACCAAACATGCGCTGACCTTTACAGAAGAGGACATACCAAAGGGGAGGGATACATCCCAATAAGTGGTCGGTCGTCCGTTGTCTCATCATCCGTTGTCGAACCATCTGCTTTGTTGCTCTAGGCCTAACCTCCAACCTTGGTTTTGGAATGGATTCCCTCTCCGAGCGGAGCCGAGCAAACCCCCCCCTCATATGCCTTTTGGCTAGCTTTTACGGGTTGCTACTTTCTAGCTCTTAGCTTGACTACCTCTACCGAGAAGCTCTCTCTCGCTTCAGGTTTGCCTAATCGAATTCTTCCTTTTCCTCCGCAAACCAACCACTTTTGAAAAAGGGCATTTCCAGCACCAGGAACATCTTTTTCTTAATGAGATATCGATCGAATAGCCCTCAAAAGGCTTCATCAATGTGCGCGTTAACGGCCCCTTATTCGCCCTTTTGAGAGTGAAACTACACTATCCACCTACCTCTACTCGGATCTCTTTCTAGAACCACCTCCTTAGAAAGAGCCTGTTTTTGCCTGACTCTATCTTCTAAGTGAATTGGCATTACCTTAGTAAGCTAGCTTTCTAAGCAAGCCTGGTTCTCCGGGCACTACGGAGCAAGAAAACGGCTTTAGTGACTAACGCGAAACTGCTTTCGCTCTGCCCTTGCTTGTTGAATCATAACAAAGAGACAGGAGAATCCCTATCAAAGGCTTGTTATTTAGTTTTTAATGCTTGTTTTTATTTAATAGAGGAAAAAAATTTGTAATTGTTGAGACAAAAAAGAAAGCAGCTGATTCAGTAGCACGGGCTGCAATAAGGGCTCGCTGTCATTATGTTAATAAAAAAAAGTGGCTTGGGGGTATGTTAACGAATTGGTTCACGACAGAAACGAGACTTCATAAATTTAGGGACTTGAGAATGGAACAAAGGGCAGGGAGACTCGTCCGTCTCCCAAAGAGAGATGCGGCGGTGGTGAAGAGACAATTATCTCACTTGCAAACATATCTGGGTGGGATCAAATATATGACAGGATTACCGGATATTGTAATCGTCGTCGATCAACACGAAGAATATACAGCCCTTCGAGAATGTATTACTTTTGGAATTCCAACGATTTGTTTAATCGATACAAATTGTGACCCGGATCTCGCTGATATTTCGATTCCGGCAAACGATGACGCTATAGCTTCAATTCGATTCATTCTTACCAAAAAAGGCTGAGCTTAGGTGCTAAATAAGTAAGATAAGAAGAGTAGCTTTCACCTACCTGGAGAGTTAACTGCCAAGAAGGAAGAACTCATTTTTTTCTTCTTCACCGCTAACTATTCGTTCAGAGTCGGCAAGAGTTGAAATAATCCCAGGAGAGTTTTCAAGTAGTCAAGGAAGAAAGACAGTCCGAAATCGCATCGGGTAAGGGCTCATGGCGGTCAACTAATAGTGGCCTTTACCTCATTAGGCATATTGATGCCGTCTTGATATATAAGCCAGTCGCTGACCACCCATCTTTCTTCTGAAAATTTCTTTTGCAAAAAGGTAGTTTACTTGCTTAGTGCTTGCAAAGCATTTTGGAAAATAGCGATGCAAATCTCCTTGGTCAAGGAAGCAAGCATAATAGGACTTTATTTATAAGCCCAATTACTTACGCGACGGGGCAAAAAGATAGTATAGTAGTTTTTGCTCCCTTTGTTCTAATGGAGGTTGACACAAAATAATGGCTCCAACCTGTTCCCCTGATCTCGTAAACCACAAAAAAGTAAGATTTTCTTTCTTTTTTTAAGCTCCGCGCATTCTCGAAGAGCTAATTCTTGCAAAGAGAAGAGCCTATTCAGCTGGCTGCACGAATCCAGCTAGGGCTAAGTAAGGCTGTTTGCGACGATGTTCTCGAATAAATGAATCTTGTGATAATGGGCATAGTCCTTTTTTGCTTTGTATTTTTCGTACGTATCTACACATTCAATTTAAAAAATGGAAAAAGACTTATAATTTACTTTTCTTATAAGTTTGGTATGGTCTTCACCGACTTATTCTCGTTCTTTGGTGTCTTAGGTGTACTAGGTCAACCACTTCCTCTTCCGAGCCCATCAAACTCGTCCGCGGAAGACTACTCTAATATGATGGCGGAGAATCCTAATCTGGACTCCCTCTTTTCCGAAGGCTTGCCGGTCGCTGCCCCTGACGCTGCCCCGCTCATAGAATGGATCGCTCAAGAAGAGCACTTTTCGGGCATAAGATAGCGAAGTTTTAGACTCTCATGAGGGGATCCGGAAATGGAATGAAACTCGTGATTTGATGATTAAAGATCAACCTAGCCAACGTGGCCTATGAAACAACCGGTTTCATATCTTAAGTAAGAAAGGTGAGAAAAGGTTTTCTTTTCTCGTGCCTTTGACGCAGGTGCCAAAACCAAAGCATACGAATTACAGTTCTTATGAGCCGGGACACCCTTCTTGAGGCACAAGCTGAGTCAACAATGGAGAGAGACAAGGGAGAGCAACTCTTCCTACTTTATCAATTATACTCAAAATGAGTCACTGCCCAAGGTCTGAAACATGCTTTGTACTCAACCCGATGATCCACACTTTAGGGCCGAACCCACAAAGATGTAACTTTCAACTTGCGACAGTTCTTCGAGGTCAAACCTTCAATCTTAGGGCATCAATTGAACCCAGACAACTTTGAAGCTTTTCACAGAAGGAATTAGGCATACTCAATTGTAGTCCCCTAGCTTTGCCATATCTTGTCTATACCTAAGAGGGACTTCTCGAATGAGAATTCACTAGGAGATCCAGCTTGCCTTGAAGTAGCCTTGTGGCATAGATAGCGAGTCCTACAGAGAGAGGGCGTTTGGTTCAGTTTCACTCTGAACAATGTCCTTTTATGTTCCTATTCAATTCTTCCTATCCTAACTTTGGCAAGGAAAGAAAGCTCTTAGCGCACAAAGCAAGCAGCGAAGGAACGGCTTCTTTTCTTTCAATACTAGCTACTAGTGAACACTCTTCTTGTTCACCTTTCAGGCATAGTTGAAATCATGTAAGTTAGTTAGCCTTAGACTCTCTGTTTTCTTTACAGAAGCGGATTAGAAAGCGCATTAAACTTAAACAAAGCGTAAACGCACAATCAAAGGAAGGCTTCCTTGAAAGCTGCTTTCCTTCTTTGTCCTTCTTTGCCGGCTATCTCTGCTATCAATGAGACAAT